CTTACTATACCAGCCGCAGTAGCATTATAAACTGTATTGTTACTCTTACTCCCGTCAGGATAAATCTGGCCCCTTCCCCTATTCCCGCCTACATATATGGGATATTTTAAAAAGTGAACATCTTTATTAGTAGAGGGGTCCGGAGAAAGAATAGGAAAGGTTATTTCACTATATTTCTGACCAGGAACAGGACCTATAACAAGAATATTTTTTTTAGTGGGGCGATAGTTCTGAAAAGACAGATTGCCTATCTTTTCTTTCATCTCGGGCGAAATCCGATCGGGGGGGGCTAATTCAAATCCCTCGGGTAAAATAAGAACAGCCCCCACATTCAAACCCCCCTTTTTACCATTAGCAAGAACTTGTTTTACTTGCATATCATAAGGAATTCGAACAACTGCTTCAAATACAGTATCAGGAAGTACCGCTTGTGGAACCTCAATTTCCACGGGCTTATTAGCTAAATGGCAATTGGCACATACAATACGCCCGGTCGCTTCTCGTGGATTTTCATAACCCTGCTGTGCAAAAATGGGATATGCATTTGAAATGGATGTCCGAGTTATGATATATATCATCAGCGATACGGAAATAGATCGAGTAATCTCTTTCTTTATCCAAGAAAGGGTATTTTTAATTTGCATGGTCCAATCATTGATCCCGAAAATTTCTACAATAAAATTAGGTAGGTCGCTTGTATAGTCCCTATCCACAATTCTGCTATTTACTGAAATAATTTTACTGGAATATAGGAATAGGAGAAATCCTCGTCTCGGTAGAAAAAGTAAGTACGTCTTTAAATGTTTTGCTTATGTAACATATTATAGTTGGATCAGTCATTCATTGAATGATAAATCACTACAAGTGATGGAGATACACGATTTAAATAACGAAAGATCCAATATTTAAAAATTGTATCTAGAATGACTGGAAAAGTGGAAACAAGACCAGATATAATTTGGTCGTTATGAGCAAATCCAAAATCTTTGTAGACATAGCCAATCATAAGTTCCCAACCATGGGGTGAATGGAATCCGATACATAAATCAGTTAATAAAAGAATAGAAAAAGCTTTTATTGTGTCACTTAAGTTATATAGGAATTCTTGAACCCAAGAGTTAAGAATAACAAGTTCTTCATTACCCAGAATAGAATAACCACTGAAAATAATGAAACAGATTATATTTGTCGATAAGTGAAAAATCGTATGGATATGATCCTCATTGTGCATCTTGATCAATTGGATCGTTTCTTTGTGGATCCCGATACGAAGCGTTTGTAGATCTCTTTCCGGGTCTTCTTTTATCATTTCTTCCAAGAGTAAGAGTTCTTCTAATTCTATGAATTTTTCTAGAATACTCTTTTCTTGAATATCAGTCAAAAAAGTTTCAGATTGCCTAGTATTCCACCAATTAGTAACCCAAGATTCAAGACTTTTATTAAATGAGAGAGAGATCCACCAGGGTAAAAATACTATAGATGTAAGATATAGAAGAGGAAGAAATGATTTCTTTTTTGCCATTTTTTCATCTGTGAATTGGAATTGTTAATGAACCCACCTCATTCGTCGAATTTATGTGATCTAATATTTTTTTTTCTATCAACCATAAGTTCTATTACAAGGCAGCTAACCTATGAATCTATTCCCTATTTTTTATTTGTTTTTTATTTGTGATTCAGCGGTTAGTCCTTGAATCTAGAAAGAATACAGAAATAGAATAAGAGCCCACTTCGAATTCGAATGAAGAAATAATTCAAAAAATCTTGTTTCCAGATACCTCCATTGATCAAATTCGAAGCCCTTTCGATAAATTCCTGAAAGAACCACTTCAATGAATATTATTCGGATTTCGAACCAAAGGAACTCCCCTTCTATCAAAATAGAAAATATTTCTAAAATAAATCCCCCAGCTACCCCCACAGTAAAAATGGAGACAGATTTCTATTTATGAAGAATATTGTGATGTCATGATCAAAAATGAGTGAAAAACAAGACAAAAAAGTTTCGTTTTATGGCCGTTCCGTATACGTCTACTTTGGCTCGAATGAACGTTTTGAAAAAACTTGCAGCTATGCTATAGAAAGAAAAGAGAATTCTTGAATTTTTTCCCTGCCACTGAGAAAGAATTTTTCTTCAGTTCCAGTTCATTTCAAAAGACTTCAATAGGTACGCGCAAGAAATAGGCCAATTCGGCAGCTTTTTGCTCAATTTCTCGCGGAGTCAAATTCTCATCACTACGCGTCAAGGGAATGGCCCCCTGTCCTTTGATTTCCATATAAAGGATACGACGAGCATAAATCCCCTCTTTAACTTCTATTCTGATGGACTGAATATCTTTCATACGGAATCGTAGGAAGATACGACGATTTTTTCCAGGAAATCCCCAACGAAAAATACACACTATTCCTTCTTTTCTATCGAATCGATCATAGCCACTACCCACATTCCACGAAATTGTGCACCACAAATAGGAACTAATAAAGAGACCCGCGATCCCGTAGAAAGACATCACCATCCCCTGTGGGAAAAAATTTATTTGCTGAGACGGAACTAAAGATATCAAATTCTTACCGAGATAACTGGAAGTTCCAACCAATACGAATCCTAATGAACCTAAAAAAAGGATAAAGGCCCAGCAGAAATTACTTATTTTTCGAGACCCCACTATAAGTTCTATCCATATATGTTCTGATCGCCAACTCATACTAGATCCAGTTGCATTTTATTAGAATTGAGAAAATAGTCCAAATGGATTTGACTTTCCTTTTTTGATTTCCGAAGTAACTCTCATCAACTAGCGCCATTCTGATGTAACTCTTTAAGAGTAATTGATCGAATTGGTTAGGGCTAAAATAATAACATTCACTTTATATGATCTCCCATAGATATCTACACCCATATAGATACATTGACTTTACATTTCAGATATCCGCCTCGATTCCGATCTATTTGAATATAGCCATAACTCATTTACCCATATCATAGATTTACACATACACAATAGCTCCCTCATTTATGGGAGGGGGAAGCCGTATGTTACACCATATTCTATTAAATAGATATGCGTGTTATCTATATCTAAGTCTTAAAAATAGATGAGATTGGGACCCATCGGATCTAAACAATCTTGTTTTTTTGAACATAAAGAAATAAAGAAGCCATTGCAATTGCCGGAAATACTAGGCCCACTAAAGGCACAAAAATAGAGGGTAAGTTGGAAGTTGTCATAGAATGGGTACCTCGATGTAATATTTGTACCTGTTATAAAGATATCTTATAATAATAATAATTCGTATATAATTATACTAAGTATATCTAAGTGAGTATATATATAATAAAGAAATGCAAGGAATGTCTAATTAAAGAATGTATAAAGAAATGCAAGGAATGTCTAATTAAAGAATGTATAATTAAATAAATAATACTTATGAATCTTTCTACATGATATAGAAAAATATATGTATGATAAAATCCATTCTTGTCTTATCATTTGAATTCCAATTTTTATTTCATTTTTATTTAATTAGAAATTCCCGAAAGATTCATTAGAATTCGATCCAACAAGAGGGATTCTTAGCCAAAATAGAGATTTCTCGGGAGAAAAGATACGATACTCTATAGCTATATTTTCTATATTTGAATTATATATACATACACAGCAAAAAGGAAAAAGAAAACTCGGTTTATTTGCCTAATTTGAATTTCGCATAAGGCAGAATTTTCTTTTTTTTATCTTGTTGATAGAGGTTTCCTGATTACTAATCAATAATATCGGTAAAAAAAGAAAAAGAATTGTCCACATGATTCTTTACTTTATACAATTTGGAATTAAATCTTATGTCACCAAACAAAAAATACATTCTTCGGATTTTGACTTTGATTCCGATAAACTAACTATTTGTTCACTACAAATAAAATAATTGAACTTCAGGCTCTACTTACTACTTAATGGAATTTTAATTCAAAGGAAAAAAAGTGTGAAGCTTCAATAACTCACTCAAAACGCCCTTTAAAGGATTACGTGGTACGATTGGATCGAATAAGCCCTTATGGAATAAATATTCAGCCGCTTGTGAACCTTCAGGTACTGTCTTATTCAATGTTTGTTCAATTACTCTTTTACCTGCGAATGCAATGTAGGCATTAGGTTCGGCAATAATGATATCCCCCAACATCCCAAAACTAGCCGTCACCCCACCAGTAGTAGGAGATGTAAGGATAGATACATAGAATAACTTTTTATTTGATTGATAATCATATAAAGCAGCAGATATTTTAGCCATTTGCATCAAGCTCAAACTTCCTTCTTGCATACGTGCTCCTCCGGAAGCACACACTAGAATAAGAGGTAAAAATTGATTGGTAGCATACTCGATCAAACGGGTGATTTTCTCGCCTACTACGGATCCCATACTACCCCCCATAAACTGAAAATCCATAACTCCAATTGCTATGGGAATACCGTTTAGTCGACCTGTGCCTGTTTGAACAGCTTCGGTTAATCCTGTGTTTCTTTGATAAGAATCAATACGATCTTTATAAGGCTCTTCTTCCGAATGAAATTCAATAGGATCCAGAGAAACCATGTCTTCATCCATAGGATCCCAAGTACCTGGATCAATCGAAAGTTCGATTCGATCTGAACTACTCATTTTCAAATGATATCCACATTGTTCACAAATATTCATTTTTGACTTAAAAAATTTCTTATAATTTAATCCATAACAATTTTCGCATTGAACCCACAAATGCCTATATTTTTGAGTCAAATCGAAATTAGTAGAATTTTCTCTTATATTGAAATCAATAGTATTCCTGACAGTTCTTATATTGGAGCTCCCCTTTTCATTACTATTTCCACTTTCACCACAAATGTAATTATAAATGTAACTGTCACTGTAATTGTGACTACCACTTAAAATGGAACTCTCAATACAGATTTGAGAACGAAGATAAGAGTCAATGCAACTATTAATGTGATTATTCCAACTATATTTAG